AGTGTGGAGAGAAATGATAAGAAGATATTGGAACATTAATTTGAAAGAGATGTTGGAAACAGGAGTTCATTTTGGTCATGCTACTAGAAAATGGAATCCGAAAATGGCACCTTATATCTCTGCAAAGCGTAAGGGTATTCATATTACAAATCTTACTAGAACTGCTCGTTTTTTATCAGAAGCGTGTGATTTGGTTTTTGATGCAGCAAGTAGGAGAAAACAATTCTTAATTGTTGGTACCAAAAATAAAGCAGCTGATCCAGTAGCGCGGGCTGCAATAAGAGCTCGGTGTCATTATGTTAATAAAAAATGGCTAGGCGGCCTTTTAACGAATTGGTCCACTACAGAAATGAGACTTCAAAAGTTCAGGGACTTGAGAATGGAACAAAAGACAGGGGGAATCAACCGCCTTCCGAAAGGGGATGCGGCTCGATTAAAGAGACAGTTATTTCACTTGCAAACATATTTGGGCGGGATTAAATATATGACAGGGTTACCCGATATTGTAATAATCGTTGATCAGCAAGAAGAATATATGGCTCTTCAAGAATGTATCACTTTGGGAATTCCAACAATTTGTTTAATTGATACAAACTGTGACCCGGATCTCACAGATATTTCGATTCCAGCGAATGATGACGCTATAGCCTCAATCCGCTTAATTCTTAACAAATTAGTATTTGCGATTTGTGAAGGGCGTTCTAGCTATATACGAAATCCCTGATTAATAATAAGATAAATAAATTCTTTTTTGAATTCCATAGATTGACGAAATCCATTACTATTTCGGAATCTCCTAAAAGAGATAAAAAACTGGGGATATTATGTGATTAGTTTGTATATAAAATATAAAATATACAATTCAAGTGAGCAAGTCGAAAAAAAGACGGTTGAATCAAAATAATTTCTTGTAAAGTTTTCTTTCTTTCAGAGGACAATATGAATGTTCTATCATATTCCATTAACACATTAAAAGGGTTATATGAAATATCCGGTGTGGAAGTAGGCCAGCATTTCTATTGGAAAATAGGCGGTTTCCAAGTCCATGCCCAAGTACTTATTACTTCTTGGGTTGTAATTGTTATCTTATTAGGTTCAGCCATTGTAACTGTTCGGAATCCACAAACCATTCCTACTGACGGTCAGAATTTCTTCGAATATATCCTTGAATTTATTCGAGATGTGAGCAAAACCCAGATTGGAGAGGAATATGGTCCCTGGGTTCCCTTTATTGGAACTTTGTTTCTATTTATTTTTGTTTCTAATTGGTCAGGGGCGCTTTTACCTTGGAAAATCATAGAGTTACCTCATGGGGAGTTAGCCGCACCCACGAATGATATAAATACTACCGTTGCTTTAGCTTTACTTACGTCAATAGCATATTTTTATGCGGGCCTTAGCAAAAAAGGATTAGGTTATTTCGGTAAATATATACAACCAACTCCAATCCTTTTACCCATTAACATTTTAGAAGATTTCACAAAACCTTTATCACTTAGCTTTCGACTTTTTGGAAATATATTAGCGGATGAATTAGTAGTTGTTGTTCTTGTTTCTTTAGTACCTTTAGTGGTTCCTATACCTGTCATGTTCCTTGGATTATTTACAAGTGGTATTCAAGCTCTTATTTTTGCAACTTTAGCTGCGGCTTATATAGGTGAATCCATGGAGGGCCACCATTGACTAAGTTTCGAAATAGTCTTTTTTAGCTTAGTGCAAGGTAATCTATGCCTTGCTCGAGATAATCTTCTTCGTGAACAAATATACACATAAATAGACAAAAAAGTATATAAGCTCTAGAAGAATAGTAAAAAAGATTACGATATTAGGGAATTGTAAAAAAAATTAGGTTCTATAGAGCGATTCCCATTTCAGTCGGTTTTATTCAATTCAAAGATTGACCAAAAGAAAATATTAATAAAGAATAAATTACATGAACTTAGATCAACCAAAGACTTCTATTTCTATGCAATGATTTAGACTAATAAATTCGCCCATTTAGATTGATTGTATCCATGTGGGATAATGCTAAATTATAAGTGGGATAATGCTAAATTATAAATTCAATAAAAAGAGGATAAGGGTTTACAAAAAATGAGATTCAAGAGAAAATGGTTTTGTTAAAAGAGTGGGATCAAACTAGGTATATGTAATATATATAATCGCTATAAGCCAACTTTCCTTTATAAATGTTTCGAAAAATATTTATAAAATCCGACTGAATCCAAGATACAAATAGTTGGTTTACGTTATGGAAGAAAGACATGTATATGTAATAGTAGGCTAGTTATATATGAGCTAAAAGATCGCCCTTCTGTTACTGAGAATTGGGGTAGGGATTCCAATAAAAGTTCTTCCGTTTCATTTGTAACTGTGAATTCAATTCAATATTGAATACAGAACTTCAATCAAGAAAAAGAACGAAGAGTTCCAATTCAAAGAATGGTTCGGAACAAAGATAAGTAATGGAAAAACAAAAAGTTGTATGAATTCTATGAAT